TTCCAGTAAGGTACTCAATCAAGCCGTTCAAGCAAGCGGATCGTAGAAAAACCACTTCTCTTGTGGGTCCTCCTTCTCATGGGAGTAGGCACCAGTCTCAGGGAAAGCGGCAGGGGCTTCGGCTCTTGGAAACCCGTACACTGCTCCTGCACAATCAGAGAAAGAAGAAAGGTAATCTATCCCGACATTATGTTGGCTAACTCCTAAAGCAATCACGGTAAGTTCACTTCGGGAATCAATATCACCAGCCATCATGTCTGCATCTGTATACCCATCCAAATGACCTTTCCATTACCAGCATACCCTTGAAGTGGCTCTGAGATACCCGAGAATCCAATCCACTTCAATGCTTCCCGAAAGTGACCTGCTTACACTGCACAGCTGCCCAATGTTATTTTCCGGGGTTAGAGAGAAACCGACTGACCACTCCAACTGCATGAGCAATGTCTGGCCTTGTGCACACCATAGCATACATTAAACTTCCAACCGCTGATGCATAAGGCACTTTCTTCATTTCTTCTTTATCTTTCTCACTTGTAGGACACTGATTGGTACTGAGTGCAGATTGGCCTGCAAGTGGAGTAGTGACTGGTTTTGCCTTGCTCATGTTGAATCTCTCAAGCACCTTTTCAACATATTTTTCTTGAGATAACCACAGCTTTCCATTTTGTCTGTCCCGAGAGATTTTCATTCCAAGAATCTGTCTAGCCGGTCCCAAGTTCTTCATTGCAAAGGACTTGCTAAGTTCTCTAAACCTGTCAATCTTGCTAGAATCATGGCCAACAATCAACATGTCATCAACATAAAGCAAGAGAATAATCAAATCACTAGAAGAAAATTTCTTTAGAAACACACAATGATCTGATGTGGTCAAGCATTCCGGAGTTCAATTTCTTATACCACTGTCTTGGTGCCTGTTTCAGTCCATACAAACTTTTCTTCAACCTGCACACAAGATGCTCCTTGCCTTTGACTTTGACCCCCTCTGGTTTCTCCATATAAATATCTTCTTCCAAGTCACCATGAAGAAATGCAGTCTTCACATCAAGCAGTTCTTTAAGTTCAAGCTGAGGCTGCCAGCACATTGTATCTAACCACACTGTGGCAAATCGATACAAGTAGCTAAACAGCTTGTTATACCATACAAAGGCATCTCCGGCCGAACGGTTAGGCAAGACTACGGCGCCTGGGTAAACATCCTGTTTACCAAACAAGACGTCGAGAGTGTCACTTAACCATTCCCCTCCTGCAGCCAAAGTGATAGCGGCTGTAGCATCCACCAGTAATGTGTGGAAGAGGGTAAGCTTTCTATCTATGTGGATAGGACGTATCAACACCTTTAGCATCTTTAAAAGGAAATATCTAATAATAATAATGTGTTGGGTCCTGAGGACCAGGATGGCCGAAGATCAAAACCTAAATGTGCCAGGGGTTGATCATCGAAGCCAGGGCAATAACGATGAAGGAATTTGAGCGCTGATGTAGCTAACAGCCACCTTCATAGTCGATTCATTAGGGTCGTCACCTTCTACCCAACTAGTGGAAAAGTATCCACCGTTTTCTTTGTCGTCTCACAGCTATGGGACTTCCTAAAGAAAACTGCAATCGCAGTTTATCAACCACTCACAAGACCACCGAGATCTTCGACTTAGCTCCCAAAGGTAATCCACCCGGCCCTTTCCCAACCTATACAAGGAGAGCGGAAGATAACGAAAGGGAGACAAGGTTCTAACTAAATCATAACACAAACTACCATTACATCTATCATATCAGTCGAGTCGATCCGATTCGTTCTTATCTGCAAGAGAGAACCCTTAGCGGCCTCGCCGCGGATGGAGAGGGATTCGAACCCCCGGTATTTCTATCAATACTTCGGTTTTCAAGACCGACTCTTTCAACCGCTCAGACATCCATCCCCTTCGCGCTTCGCCCGCCCTATCTATCCGCGCGCTGGTAGGTATGGGCTTATCTATGTGATTCGCTACGCTTGCTTGCGCCTATCGGCGGATTCTATTGCCTGCTGGTTAGCGAAACTTTTCCGGTAGTACGAATCGCTACGCTTCGCCTCTTTTTCTATATGATAATATGCACCTTGGTTGCTGCGCTCCCTGCGGGTAATAGCAAGAGAGTGAAGAACGAATGATTCTCCAAACAAAACAAAAAGAGTGATTGAGTCCGACTCAAGCGAGTGAGTGAAAGGCGCGGCAAGAGAACAAGTTCGACTCGCGAACGATGAGCAAGTGAAGGACCAATCCTTTTGCGCCAATACTGTTGCGAGACTGGTACTTGGCGGCTCACGAGCAAGATATAGACTAAGGCCGTTAAGGTCACTCCCTCGCTCTTTTTTTGAAGCCCTTTCTATTCTCTTTCTAGTATGGTTCCTCCATAAAGAACACTGAACGCCCAGCTTCGCAGAGCTGCTCTCTTCCCAGCCCACAGCATAGTGTGGAATCTGGATCCTTTCATCGAGCACCATTTCTTTTAGATAGAAAGGTGTTCTGACTCTATTGGATCAAGTCATAACCTAAGCCTTCTACTAACTTACTATGGAGAGCCTAAGCTCTATTTCAGAGATTGGACTCTCTTACTGTGATTAGCTCCTACTAGTAATAAGCTGTTCCCGAGCCGGGTTCCCTGGATCCACGTGTTCCTAGTCGGGCCTAAATGGATGAATTAAGAAGCGCGCCCGGGTAGACTTCAAGAGCTCTTGCTCTGCCTATCCTCCTACTTATTATTCTGGGGGCATAGAAAGATACGAACCACCTACTCTTAAAGCAAAGCCCTACCATTAATTTGAATAAAATGAAAGCTGCTTGCCCTCACTAATAAAGAAATCCCCCCCTTACTCTACCAAGTAAGCAAATAAACTACCTTGGATAAGGCTACATAATTCCTTTCATTTCTCTTTTAAGGCCTTTGTCCTACTTATAGAATCAGTCCTCCAGCCTATCGAAATTTTGGATTTTATTAATCAACAACACATGCACTTTGTTGGCACTAAAAAAGGGTTATTCAATCCACTAGTGCAACTGAAGGAATTCCCTTTTATTAACATTAACCGGAACTAACCTGAAAAGAGCTCATAACCACTGCTTGTGAACAGCTCTCCTCAACTGAAGGCGCACCAACAGTTACTAGAAGTCTAGTCTCTCTCAGGTCCAGTTTCGATCTCGAACTTACTTTTCTTAATAGATAGGCCGGAAGAGAGATATTCAGAAAACCCGATTTCCTGTCTTACGACAGCCCTACTCAAAAGAGAAAAGAAGACCGGACTAAAAGCGACGATTGAACTTTACTTTTATATCCAGATTGGAACTGGACTTAAACGTCTTTGGATCCTGCTTAGGGCCGGCTTTCACTCCACTTTCACTTTCATATCAAAAACGTCGACTTGCACTTGCAATATCGAATTAGACTTTCCGGAATCCTTGCTCCTGGTTCCTATTCACATAGGCCACTCATAAGAATAAGACGTTCAACTCCCTAAAACACGTGTAATTGAGAGACTCAGAATATCAGTGCCTTGGGTAAATGCCTACCTTCAGGAGAATCTTACCGAATGAGTTTCAAACCTGTCCTCTTCGCTTCCCAAGATATTTAGGGAAAAGGGCCTTGTCGGCCACCGCTTGCTGACGACGGAACGCATCGTAAAGGGTTCTCGCCTTGGACTTAGTTGGAAAGGTAGGTGTTCGGAATGCCCCCCCTTGCTTGCGAACTTCTTTAGTAAGGGCGGTTTGGAGGTCCCATTCCTCACGTTTACCGTTGTCCCCAGACTGAACTCTTTCAACATTTGTATACTTTCTAAAGAGTAAAGCATGCCCCTGTCCCTGTCTCCAAGTGTGTGATCCACCGATTCGCTGAGTGACTTTTCTTACCGCTGAAGTCCCTCTCTCTTAAAGCCCTATCAGACTTCCGGTCCATCCCTTGTTTGCCGATTGAAGAAAGCCTTATATGGTCTCAAACAAGCGAGAAAATCCCTATATATCTTATTAGTAATAAAGGCCCTGCAATCAAAAAAGAGCGCTAACGCGCATCCCCTTGTCTTGCTCATTAGCGCAACGGCTTTCGCGCAGCTCAATCCGTTCCTTCTTGCCTTCGAGCCCCGGAGCTTGCTGGGTAGTAAAGTGGTCCGTGAAGGTAAAATAAGACTTGTGTTAAGCAAGCAGAGTAGTTAAGCCGGAGAGGAAAAAAAAAGCAAGAAGCGGTTTTCGTTCGATCGACGGAATCAATCGTACTTTCACTGCTGTGGACCGGCTTTCATAAAGCACCTTTGGGCAGCAGCTACTATTGGGAGAAAATTCCGAGATCAATTCGACAATGAAACTATTGTTGCAATGATCTTATCTATGTCATTTCTCTTGACGCGATACAAAAGAGACTTTCGAGAGTCACTTAGCCCCTTGATCTCTTCTCTCAAAAAAGGCGCTGTGCGGGTAAGTCGATCAAAGTAAGAGCGGGGATCCGGAAGAGAGGGTTGATACTGGGTCAACTATGGCAGTGACTGAGGGGGACTTGTTCTGTGATAAAAAAAATGACTTCAAAGCTTAACGCCCTCAGGGCCTAAGAAAAGGGGTTTTCCTGAGAAGAGCAGTAAGAGTAAGCGTTCAGGTACTGGTGCTATGACCTTAAATTAAAGGTGGAAGATCCTCCCCTGGTTCGAGATCACCCTGAATGAAGAGTGGGCGAACAAAATGCAGAACATATCAGAGATGTTGAATTCTAAGAAAGCCCTTGATCCTGAAAGTCAAGGCCAAAGAACAAAAGACAAATAAATAAGGGCTGCACAAGACGAAAAACCAGAGGCAGCACTAAGGTGCGAGGGGAATGTAAAAACAACAATAGTTCCACATGAAGGTCCTTATATGGATATGGAATGTCAGAAAAATCGGTAAAGTCGAGAAGCGGAGAGAGGTAAAAGATTATATAAGAGCACAAGAGGCAGATTTGATTGGCTTGGTGGAACCCAAAGTGAGGAGTGGAAAGGCGGCCAGAATTACCAGATGCTTGGGAAAGGATTGTAGTAAAGCCATTGCTGTGGAGAATGAAGCCGGGAACGGCAGAATTTTGCTGATCTGGAATATAACTACCAGATACAGAGATCTGATCAGGCTTTATCTTGTAGCTGCTGGGACAAAAGAATTGATAAACATTTTTGTCTGCCTTGGACGAGATAAAAGGCCTCAAACCTTATATCTGAGAGGAGATGTCTTTTGGAGCAGCTAAAGGAAGTGTCTAAACGCATCCAGGGTGACTGTCTAGTCACCGGGGACTTTCTTTCTGCATTAGGCCTTTAAGCAAGTGAGGTCATGCCTATTCCGTCAATCTCTATCTATTGACTCTTCTTGCCAGCGAGCCAGTAGCAGTAGTAGTGAAGTTCAGGTCTGGAAGTGATCCTCGTTATTACAGTTAGGACAGCAAGGGATGGCAGTAGATCTTTCCGAAAATCTTTTTTGACTTATGTCTTTTTGCTGTTATGTTCAGTCCTATGTTGGTTGTTAAATGCACTATATAGAAAGTGTAGACCAGTTCTTGAGAGACTGAGAGGATATAGGAGAGATTTTCGATAAGACCTGTTAGCACTCTCTTCAAGCAAAAGAAAGGAAGTGAAGTACCCAACCAAGTCAGAGTCTTGGTATGTAAATTTTCTCCTAGTTACTAGAAAACTAGTAATGGCATATAACTAATAAGGATTACTAGGAATCTTTCTCCATACTAGACTACTCCTTTCTCTGGTAGGCTGGCTATCTTTTTTTGAGTTGATTCAAACAATAGATATAGATTAATAAGTCACTGACTCATCAAGCTGCAATCCAAAGATGTTGTTGTCCTTTCAGCATTCCACTAGTGCTTGATTTCATTCTATCATTGGCCTTTAATGAAAACCTATTCTAGGAGATAAGATAAGTTCGTTATCTACGTTTATTATCAAGCTAGTTAGATGAGACAAGACAGTTAGCCCAAGCCCAGGATGAGTGCCAAAGACAAGATGCGCAAGCAAGCTGGACACGAAAACTAAGGCTGGGATAGCAAGCAAGTTTGTTGAAAGAGGGGCAGGCAAAATGCAGCAATAGAAGTTAGAATGTGCTGCTGAAAACCAGGTTATAGGGCTTGCCATGGTAGGGGCATTCCTCTTGTAGCAGTCTCAGTCCCCAATCCGCAGAATAAAGGTAAGCCGAGCCTGCTGTTTGAGTGTTAAAGGTTGCAGTCCCCGAGGTAACACTTTATAGATTACCACTCTCAGTCCCAGTTCCATTAGTCCCTGACTCTGTCAAGCCATCAGGATCATACAAGGAAGAAGGAGGAAAGGAAGCTAGAGATAGCAGATTCTCGGGGGATGCAATTTATTTTGAGTTTAAGTTCTCGTTGCAGCAGTCCCCTTACCAGATGGAGTTGCAGCCTTGGATCTAGTTGCAGTGCTAAGACCTGCTTTGAAAAAAGCAGCTATATTTGAATCTTCTGGAGAAGGACTAAACGAGCGTAAGTAGCATACCGGGACTTATAGAACTCTCTTGGATAGCTTTTCTCCTAGCGAACAGCAGAGATTGTGATTCCATCTAAGGGTCTTAAAGAGTTCAAGGTTTATTGCTCTCATAAAAACCTCTATCTATTGTCCCCGTGTGAGCCATATGAGTAGTCCCTTCCCATTGTAGGAGGGAAAGTCAAAGGATTCATTCACAGATGCCCTGCCCCTAGAGCCCTACCATGGAATAAAGATATAGCCCCCCAAGGGAAAAGAACCATGTCGTAAGCCCAAAAAAATGCCTCTCTTTCTCTTTGCTTTGCTATTTCATCTGAATCCCTCTCTTTTTGAATGTCCATAAAATCCTAAGGCTAGCCAGTAGAAAGACCTTTATTTGAGGAAAGCCATCAGGCAAAGGATAGACAAAAAGCTTTGGCTAGTTGTTTCTCAACCTCGAACTATTAGATCTATCTTCTATTTTGAATATGAAACGTAGTAATAAGACACTCAAATCTATTTCAAATAGACAGAATTAGAACATCCCTCCGCTTAACAATGGAGTTATAAGATCCCTCGCCTTTTTTGAAATCCGAGTTATTTCATCCATTAAGTCGTAAGTCAGTAAGTAAGAAAGCAGATAAGCTATTGGTTTCAACAAGAGAATTCTAAAACGTAAGGTAATCTTTTTTTTTCTTTTCCAGCAATCTAGGTATTGATAAGCAAAAAGGTCAAGCGTAGTCACTCCAATTTTTACTTTCAAGCAGAAGCAGTCCCCTTTACAGTGCAGCTAGTAGGAGCCTCCTTCAAAGAGGGTAATATATATAGTATCGGTAGAAATCTAAGCCCCCATATAGTGAAAGTGCCTAATCCAAGGGGTGAAATAACTCGGGTTAGGTTGAGAGCTTAGCCTACTCTTGATTTCCAGTCTTTCCCGCTTCCCTTCCTAGGGCTTTATGTAAGCATGTTAGAGCTTTACTTGTTGTGATAGCGTAAGCCAGTGGCGAGTCCCTTTACCCTTGACTTTTTAGTAGGATAGGATGGATTCCCCTATGTAGCATTCTCACTCGTATCCGCATAAGTATCCTTAGTTGTAGAAGTCCCTCCCCTCGCCCAATATCAGTCTTTTTAGAAGTGCTCCTAAGCGTAGGCGGGGGGATAGAGAATGTGGATGTTAAGCTCTTCTGGTAATAGATATCCTTCTTCCCTATAGAGAAGTAGGGCTAACGAGAAGCTCTAACTATCTCCTTGGTATTTGGGCAACATAAGCGATAGGTTTCTTTGCCTATGCTATGGGTAGTCTCCAGCATAAAAAGTACCAGCATTTGTACCAGTATCCGTGTAAGTTGTTGTCCCAATTGTGGGAGTAGGGGGCCCTTCCTTCTTTCGGACAATGGTAAGCCGATGTAGCTCCCTTTCAGGCGAGAGTGTCCTTAAAAATATAGATCCATTTCTTTCCCATCGAGTTCTATGTAAGTTAACACTGATCCAGTTTAAGTATTAAGCTAAGCCCATCATATAGTGAAAGTGCCTGTCCTCCTAGACCACCCAATAGAAGTCTAAGTAGTTGCCCCGTGCCCTGAAACTTGTTTTCTGGAATGAAAGACTTTTAGGAGAGAAGGGGTAGACGAGGCTTTCTCTGTTCTCGACTATGGTGCTATTGACTTAAGTGGTGACATATCGGATCTTGCCATTGCAAGGAGCGTGGATTCCTAGAATCGTAAGAAAGGGGCGGAACTTCTATCCCACAAGGGTTGTTCTCTTTGCAGGATTGGAGCTTTTAAAGCAGTCTTAGGTTGGCTATTAAGGATTAAGCCATTCGACCCGACACATCTACTGCACGATCCTTTGGAGCCCTACGTAGGGGACTGGATTAAAAAAAAAAAGAACTACATCTCCTTCCTTACCAGCATGTCTGGGATTCCTGTGGTTCTTACCGCCCCAGTGAATGTGTAGGTTAGTACGAATTACTATCAAAGACAGAGCTGAGACCTATAGGTTGGATTTAAGTCCCTAGTCGTATCTTCTAGCAGGTTTGGTGTTCTTTGTTGCCGTAGACCAGGTTTCGGATGCCAGCATTCTTCAGTTCAGATAGGCCGAGAATGAAGCTGATCTTTATTCTCCATTCTCCGGTGCGTAGGCATCGTCTGGGCGATCTCCCCTTTGACTTGAATTTGATAGAAAGATTGTCGCAGTTGAGTAAAATGGGGACTGGTTTCAGTCAATTCGTGCCCGCAGGAAAGAAAATTGGAGCGGTAGGATCACTCTTTATTTTATCATACATAGCGATGGCTGTCTTGAGGGGACTCTCACAACTCTCTTTCCCTTCCCCTTTTTCAATCCGGCCGATGCCATTTCGAGAAGCGATGCTTCTAAAGGTACAATGTACTTAGGGTGGTGGTCGGATGAAGAATGTCCGAGTAAAGAGAACTAGCCAAGCTCCTGAGCAAGCGAAGGCTGATCTCTTAACAGCTCGAAAAAGATATTACCTTAGCACTTTCACTATACAAATAACCCATACCCCTTGACCCAGCTGTCCCGATGAGAGAAGGCGAGATCTAAGACCTGCTGGGCTTCTTGGGTTGGCAGCACCCGGAAATGCTTGAAGTGTGTTTGTTGAAGTCCGGACAGACCGACTTGACCTTGAGAAAGACTTGTCTACGCTCAACATATGAGCCGGAATAAAGATAAGCAGAGCTTGACTTAACTTACGCCCGGGTCTATTCTTTTATCAAAAAATGTGATCTGGGACTCTTTTCGTAAAGGCAAGGATATGAAGAGTCTGCAGATTGCTCTTGAAGGAAACTGGAATTTATTCATTATACATCCACTTACCCTGAAGGAATCTCTTGCTGTATGCAGAGAATAAAATGGATTTCTCATTGAAAAAGAAAAGCATGGGGCCTTCCCCATTTCAATGCGGCAGCAAATAGGATAACTTATTTTGATAAACTTATACGACAAAGAGCCAACGAGTTCACCAAAAGAATTACTTTGATTTGAGTAAGGTTTTTATATGGTTTTTAGTAATGGATCTAGGTTTGCAAAGTCCTTTCTTGAATTCCATAAAACCCTTATTTTTCTTTATTCTACTTATGGATTATGGAAGAAAGAAATGCTTTGAGATAGCGTATATGTGCATGCACCCAAAGGTCAGAGCTCATTCTCAATCCCATTGGTACGATGCCTACTTCTTTACTATTTAAGATGTCTTCTTAGGCTAATGTGGTGGAATCGGTTAATATTAATAGGAGAAAACGATGTAAGAATGGTTAAATGCTTGTTTTGTTTTTTTTGGAAGGCCTTGCAAAAGGCTTAAACTTTCGACTAGTTTCACTACTTCTTGCACAACTCTTCCGAACATCCCAGATCTTCTTCAGGGGCAGTCTTTAGTATTGTAAGCCCTTTAGTCCACCTCCCCTTTGCTTCCTTTTCTAACTCAATAGTCTTTTTTTTAAAGTATATTTCCCTTATTAGATAAGGGAAAAATCCCCTTTTTTCTAATCTAATATAGGAAAGCACCCCTTCCCAATAGGAATATAATATTCTTCAAAGAAAGGGCCCTAGAGACCGAAGGAGTAATCTCATCATATTGAATGGCATCCGAAGCGTAGGGAACTTTTTCTTGTGTAGCAGCGGCTGAAAGCCTTGAATCTTCCGTTAGATCAGTTGAATCAGGGGCCACAGGTCTCTCCTACGATAACTAGAAAGAGCTACTTCTTCGAGGGTCGAGCCCTGTCCTTTACATTATGTAAGTTGGGCTTCCCCGAGGGGCTTCTTTTCTGTTTTCTTCCCTTCTAGTAAAGTAGATCCCGACCTCAGATAATATTGGTGACGACCTGGCGGCTCTTTCTCCCGAATCTGATTGATATCGAATAAACTATCTCACAATTCGCCGTTGGACACCTGGATTTCTTTCCTCAGAGACCACAATAGATTCCGTGGGGGGCCTGGGTTCGTGTCCCGAATCCGAATCTACCACTGGAAGAATATGCAACGACTGCATTGAAAGGTATTGGGGATGCTATTGGGAAGACGCCTCAATAAATTGACCAGGGGAGGCTCGGGCATGGACTAAGGGCTTAGGGCTGACTGAAGAGATAAGGCATTTTTACAAGCTAAAATAACACGCTAGGGGGAGAGTCCCAGACCCGGATACACATGAACTACCTATACGAAGGGTCCTCCGCCCCTTACCCTCGCTTTACGAAAGAGACCCTGATCTCTCGCTAGACCTCAAAGTAGAAAGAAGGATTAGGCCTTCAAGGAAATGGAGATAGAGTTGTTATAAGGGTCTTCCTTAGTTGAAGGATAGGTAACTGCTGGTTTTGAAAGCCTGAGGAGGATCCAGTGTAAAATAAAGATCAGTCCATTTAGTGGACTTGAAACTAGAGAAGGAAAGAAGGAATTAGAGTAAGCGGGAAGGGGATCTTAAGTTAAACCCGCCAATCCCTTTTTACTGGCCTGCCTTGTATGAGGAAAAACAGCTAACCCGTAAGCTAGTAAGTCACAGTCACCAGGGGAGAGAAAGAATCAGGTACGAAAGAAGAAGAATAATTGTTGTCCCGCGCTCGGGACCTGTTAGGGTAGTGAGCAAGCATAGGAGCCAAGCAAAGCAATCTGGGCTTAGGTCGGGTTAGCAGACTCCAGATCGGAAAAACGAAGTGAACCTAAGAAGGAGGCTAGAGGAAGGAAACTGCTCAAGTGAGCTTGAAGCAACAAGGGCAGTGGGTTCAGTTCCCACGCGGGGAAGAAAGTTCATAAGTAGAGCTGCTCCTGCAGTTCTAGGGAGAGAATGTGTTTTCTAATCTGTTTTCAAAAGCGAGATGAGGTTATTTTTAGACTAGACTAATGGGCGTAGCGACTTAGCTCGATAGAGCGAGCACAAGACCGGGCACTCGATGCAAGAAGGGGAAGGCATGGTTTTATTCCATAGGAGCAGAGTAGCGAAAAAAGGAGTTAGACAAATTAGAACATAAAAAAAAAATAGAATAGAATAACAGTTGAAAGCTCTTAGCCTAGGGCAGGTGTAAGGTAAGGTAAAGGGCCAGGCATGGTTCACCAGGCGTACTAATTTAATTCGATGGAATCATGATAAATTTCATCGACCCTCACTCACTAGGGGAAGCGGACCATTGCTTCTCTTTGACTCGTGGAAGGTATGTAACTCCTTTAATTGTAATTGAATTTCTTTTAACTACTTGTCCATATAATATAACACATGTCTCATTCCTTGGGACACAAGTCTCTATATACCTTATTGCTTCAAAGATCGCGGACATGGGAATTTTCCAACCGGAGAATCACGATTGAATCCCCAAAGGGTATGGTATTCGGAGAATCGGTAAGACATAGCAGACGACCTTCCTCAGTCATTGGCAAAGTCCCTTTTCTCCACCTTTCCTGGAACTTATGCCATACCCCGAGATGGATTCGAACCACTTCCCCTTGAATGTTCGTTTGAGCTACTGATACCGGAACCGGTCTCTCTCTGGATCTGAACCTGGATTATCTGAGCATCTTATATATAATATAGTCATAAGCTGGATCTACTGCTTAACCAAAAGATTCAATTGCTCCGGGTCAACTTCTCCCCCTGCTGCTACTGGAGAAACTGGATATCGATCTAAGAGATACTAGACCAGGTGTGAGAGGAAGGGATGCTGCTATTGATGGACCGGTGCTATCCCCGGCAGAATCAGGGAAGCCGCTATTTCAATATGCACCTGGAATTTCATCACATTGGTAGAAAGAGCCTGAAAGGAAGAAGAGGAGGGAAGTGCGCTTTGGATGGCTGGGTACAATGATGATTCTCCCCTGCCTGAGGCCTAGGGGCTTTTCTTCGTTCTGCTGCTTGCCCTACTCCTCGAGCTGGATTTGAAGCTCTCGAACCTCGAAGTCAGTTTCGGATTTGGCTTTCGTGGGGTTCAATGACCCGATCTCGCCTAAAATGCCCCGGTTTCATAGAGCACTAATGATCATGACGACGAAGCTACTAATTAGGTCCCCGTGGGAATCCTACTTTTCTTCTTTCGTACGTAATAAAATATAGCAAAGCCAGAGCTTGAAGCATGCTCTCTTCGTTGCAGTGTAAGAGGCATAAAGAGGTATCTGCAGTACTTGGCCGCTAATACTGACTAGTAAGTATACTACAATATATGGTGATAGTGAAGCTCTTTTTGACTACATAAAGGATCCTAAGTCTTGCAGTAGTACTCAAAATATTTCTTTTTAAAGTCTAATAATTGTACCGAACATGATTTAACCACTATCATGTAAGCCTGGATGAATCCCTGATTCCGAACTCTATATGAGTCCAATGAGGCTATATATATACGCTGGCCTCCACTTGTGCCCTATGTGACTTTTGACTATGTCGTAAAGTGAGGGATAAGCGTTCGCTAATTTATCATCTTTCCTATGGGCATGAGTTATTCGATCAAAAGGGGCATGTGAGGGAAGTTGATCTTATCACCCTACGATAATGTTGAAAGGTTTACCGGATCTAGTTAGTATTCTAATATTAGGAAATAATACTCTTCAAGCCCAAACGTTCCTAGCTTTCCCGGCCTTATTGGTTTAAAGAGTCAAACTTCCGTAAGAGTAGTGAGTAGGTAAGGATGAGTTCACTCATACGAAGCAATCCCCCAACACGGGGACTGAAGATTCTCTTTTCTTCTTTTAACTACCCCTTATTGTAGAAGCTAGGAAGCTCAAATTCGGAGTAACCTATGAGCTGGGGAGCTTTTCTTTATGCGGAACCATAGCTGAGAGAGGCTGCTCCGTAACATCTTCTGCAGAAGAATGAGGTTTGAGTTGATGAACAACAGGAGAAGGCCGCAATACATCTCCATCATCATTCTCCCTCGGGGCTGATTAATTAGGTTAAGGAAAATATGAGGCGACTTCATTAAAGAGAGCATTTAAAGATACATCGAGTCTCTTGGATTTCACGTCATAGCATCTATACCCGGACTGAGCATATCCAAGAAAGACACAAGTGGTTGCCTTGGGGACAATTTTTCTCTTAACTGCGCAGGAATATGAACAAAACACGTGCATCCAAAGACTAAAATGCCTATAGTACTGCCCTAGTAAGAAGTTCGTGAGGTGCCGCTGCTGCTTCTTCCCTCTCTCTTCCCCCAAAAAAAGGAGAGAGATGTCTCGTCCCTTCTTTCTGCACATCCATATACATAGCCAGACACAAAGGTGTATACAATCCGGTCAAAATCTGCGGTTCTTTCAGTTCATTCACTGTAGGTTCTTTTACTTGCTCTAGTGGCTGGCAAGGGCCAACCGAGAGGGGAGAACGAATGGCTTAGGAATCGACCGGTTCCGAGCAGACTTGTGGAGCTGCAGCTTGGATTATCGTAGAATAAGAGGAGCCGTCTTAGGATTAGGAAATGACTTAACTTAAAAGACAGATGCCGCCGCTGCGGGGCGGGGGAGCTACTTGTCTGGTCTTGCGGTGCACTCATTCCCGTTACGAGAATGAAATGACGCCCCAGCTTGACTCGAGACCAAGACTCCTTACAACTCGCACCAACGGAGAATTTTTTATATTCCATTTCTATTAAAAAGGCAGCCCCCCCTAGCCCCCTACCTACTCGTGTTCGTAGCTCGATCGGAGGTCAAAGACTGTGGTCCGGCGGAAAAACAGAAGTCGTCCGTATCAAGTGATACGTGAATTGCTCAGTAGTGCTTCGCCACTACCGTAGCTGGCGGAAATAGCTTAATGGTAGAGCATAGCCTTGCCAAGGCTGAGGTTGAGGGTTCAAGTCCCTCCTTCCGCTCCTGGCTTCGTCGTTTAGTGGTAACGAGTGGAGTGCATAAGCCCCTTGACTTTAGAGATAGGGGCGAGCAGCTTGCTGCTCCTTGTATAGGGTGTTAAGCACCTATCTTACTAATAAGAAGAAAGGGGCAAGCCAAAACCTACTCCTAACAAGTAGCTGGCTTTTCATCAGCCGTTGCGCGCTAGCCTTTTCCCTTACTAGTAAAGGGGCTGCTAGTTGTAGCGCGCAGTGTACTAGTGAATAGGAAAAGCGAATTGAGATTACTAATGACGGAAGGAGGTTGAGGATAGAACATGTTCGGTGCCTCGCCCTTGTCTCCTTCGCCGGAGACTAAAAATGATGGGAATCCTATCGATAAGGAAGAGGCATAAGCATCGCCTCTCGATCCAATCCGTCTTCCCTGGCCTCCCCAACACACTCTTGCTTGATACGAAAGAAACCTCCCGCCATAGAGAGGAGATCTAAAGTCTGGGTCCCCTCGATCGCCCTCCCTTGAACCTGGAACAGGTCGAGAGAGATGAACCCGCACCACATTTTACGAATCGAAACCCCCAACTAGAGATGGAATTCCAGAACCTAAATAACTCAGTTGAGAGCTCCGTGACTGGAAAAGGGGAAGGTCCACCAATGATTGATAGGCCATTCCCCCCTATCCGTCTCTTGAGCTCCCTCCCATTCCACTAATCCGTTGTTACTGATTCATTCAAGGCATAGACAGCCCATTTCTTTTTATTAGCGCAGGTGTTCGTCAACGTGAAAGCCGCTGAACTTAAGACTCGAGTTGAGAAAGAGGGCGAGGCCCCCGGGAGGGCTTTCTGGGACTGGGGAAGACGGGTGGATTATAAGCTAGGGGCTAATCTAAGGTTTGTCCATCGGGATTGGGCATGGACGAGCGGCCAGCATTGATGAAAAAATGACAAAATAAAAACTTCTCCCATCGCATCATTAACCGGTGTAGGATTAAAGATCGGGTCCAGGATTCGAGTCAAATCTACCTTCCCTCTCATCTCAGGGTGAGGCAAGGAATTCAATCAAATGCTCGTTGTTCAATATCTCGGCTGCTCAAGAAGTTGGACTACTTGCTCTCCGACCCGGAGTGGATTCTAGGGGAAGGGCATAGCCTCACCTTGCAGTAGGAAGGTGTTCGTTGTTGGGACGGGTTCAAACGGAGGGGAGGAGGAATTTAATACTCCGATCTTCCTGGGGATTCATCACTAAGACAAGAGCTAGATAAGCATGGTCACAGTATCGGCGGTCGGGGCCGGCGCTCCGCGTTCTATCTAGGTTCCGCTCTTTTCTATAGGCCCCACCTCACATAGAAGAAGGGGAACCTCTTCCATAGAAGAACCCGTGTGAGCGGGAAGGGATTAAATCACTCATCGGATATGTCTTCTTCCGTGATCCATTTCATGTAAACTCTAATTAGTTCTAAAAATGCCTACTTTACAAAACAAAGGGAACGTCGTCTCCCGGGAACCTTATGGTTCCCAGTAACCCCGGCCGCATTGGCCCGGTAACCTTCGTCACCGTCAGCATTTGGTACTCTCTCGATAGCTTCCAATAGTTCACTGAATTTGGTGTAATGAACCGCAAGCCCTTCAGAAAGAAAGACAGAATCATAATAAAGGGTTGGTTGCGGGAACCGACGACGGTGACGAAGGTTACCGACTTTCGGTGGACGGGGAGCCAACGAGTTCAGTCGAACAGCGTAACGAGTATAAGGCCGCTAAGGATCACCTACTTTGATAGGCATAGCATTGCAAGCAAATAGAGCAGAGAGCTTACCATTTCTTTCTATTAGAGTCGCGAGCTTGTTGTAGTCGGTCCTAAACCTAAAGGGAGAACCTTGCTGCTTACTTGCTATATCCCCGCGTTTGCACGGCTCGTTCTTCGAGCCCTGCTTCTCCCTTCCCCCTCCCCCCGTTCCTACCGTCCAAAACAGGTCTATGGAGTATAGCCAAGTGGTAAGGCATCGGTTTTTGGTACCGGCATGCAAAGGTTCGAATCCTTTTACTCCAGATTATGAACGGATGCCACGCAAATTTGGTAGAGAAGCCCTTTTCTTAAAAGAGTTTCTGCGACGGGTGATAAACCTATCTACAGGACAACTTTCGGGGTTAAAGGAAGACCTTTCTGTTTCATATTGAGTCCTCAGAGGTGCGGCCCACTTGGTGTCGGATCAGCTCGACAGGTCACTCAATAGTCTTTCGCGGAGTACCGCTGTTGGATCTAATATCTTATCTTTCTCCTCTGAATGCCTTATTGACCGAATGAATAGAGACGTAAGGCAGGGAAGTTGAAGCAGAGAAGGATCTTGGTAGCGGGCAAGTCCCAAAAACAAGATCTTAGATTGCGAGTAAAACAAAGACATTATCTTTAGTAGTTGTTGTATGTGTTCCATATCAATAGTAGGAGTTCTATGAGTAGTGTGATATTGAATGGTATATTTCAGGGTCGAACTGAACACATGGATGTGCATTTTATCTTATAATAAGGGAAAAGATTCAGCAACCTATTGCCTTACCTCGGCTCTGACGCATCTTTGTGTACTTCAAATGTCTTAGAAAAATTAGATTTTCGCATATCTACTATACTATACAGAATTCTCTTCTGGGCAATGGCTTTCTAACTTCTTCTTCACTACGGGTAGCTCCTAGCTGTAATGAGAGGCAGAAAGCGAAGCGTCGTTTAACTACAAAAAAGCCCTTCTTAAATAAAAACAAAGCATCGATAGTAAGGGGAAAGCCTTTTTATGGATTATATACAAAGGATAGTAACCCGGCCGGCTAGCGATAAGTAAAGGAAGGCTTGGACCAGCTCCTTGTAGGGTGTAATTCAAATTGTCTTTGTCCCAATGTCATAAATATCATAGTATACGAACAGGTCAATCGATGATGAGTGAACCTTACCCGGGCTGCCTCTGGTGAATGCACCACACGAGCTTCTTTCTTATATGATTTGTTGGCACACGCTAATGGAAGAACCAAACAAGGGAATGGGATGATCGATGGTACCATTTTCTTCCTTCCTGACTGCAATGGGAAGATCAAGGCACCGGCAATCTTTCGGATGTGAGTCAGTTTTCCATACCCAATTATCTCACATGATCGAGACTCTCCTATCTCCATTTCTCTGGTCACATATTAGAAAAGAACCAAGAAAGAAGGGTCAGAGATAGCCGGGTATTTTACTTATTAGCAAGCAAGCCTCCTGCTCTACTTGGAAAGGAAAGTCCATGGAAAGCAAGGAA